AATGAATCAAGAACTTTCAATTGGAATTAATTCTGTCAATTGGTATTTTTTTTTATTGTATCTCGCAAAGCTTAGGTAAATGTTTTATCAGCATATGTAGCAAAAGAACGTATCTTATTTAGCCCTTTCATGCCTACTATAACTAGTTATTTTGGTTTTCTACTGGCTGCTTCAACTATAACCCCAGCGCTTTTGATTGGTTTGAACAAGATACGACTTATTCGAAGTTAATTGAATGAGCAATTCATGAAAATGAATATTTCTCTGAGAATTCAAGTATTATAAGGTTCCTTTCCATGTCAATTGCCAAATTTTGGTCATTGAGATTCACGGACGATTCAGATTAATATTTAGGAATAAATTTTCCCTCTCTTTTTCCCTCAAAGAAATCGAAATGATTGAAGTTTTTCTATTTGGAATTGTGTTAGGTCTAATTCCTATTACTTTGGCAGGATTATTTGTAACTGCGTATTTACAATACAGACGTGGTGATCAGCTGGACCTTTGATTGATTGAGTAACATTTCTTTTTTGATTTTGATTGACCTCCTCTCTGCGGGAGGTCAAATTGGAGTTGTAATTCAACTTTTTTAGTTAGTTTATTGTTATTCAATATAACAAAGAACGTAATCACGCTCTGTAGGATTTGAACCTACGACATCGGGTTTTGGAGACCCACGTTCTACCGAACTGAACTAAGAGCGCTTTCTTATGCTTATGATAGAAGATATAACTGTAAGGAAAAGAATTCCTTTTGTACCCTTACTTAATTCAATAAATACATCTTGCACGCATATAGTATGATAAAATGAAAGATTATGCCCAATTATAATCGATCTCAATTAATCCCTCGTTACTGCCCATAGGAGGAGTAATAGGTAGGGATGACAGGATTTGAACCCGTGACATTTTGTACCCAAAACAAACGCGCTACCAAGCTGCGCTACATCCCTTTTTCAATTGTCGTACAGTGTCATTGTACAAAAGCCTTGTCTTGTTTTCCACATCGTTATTTTCTCCTTTATCCATATAAAAATTTCTTGCCATTTCTTTGGTTTCATATACATATAATAAACTATATACATCTAAAATGAAACCTAAGATAAAAAAAAAAGAATGACTATTTATCGGTGATGTTCAGGGTATTTTTTTTTTTTTTTCTGTTTTAGGGGCAGGAAAATCCCATCCACTGACTCATTGTACATAGACGTTTTAGTTATAAATGTTGCATAAAAATACAAGTGATCCTTAATTTAGTTCCAACATCTGATCATACATGTTTTACAATAAAGAAATAAAAAAGGAGGATTTTCAATGCGAGATATAAAAACATATCTCTCTGTGGCACCTGTGCTGACTACTCTATGGTTTGGGTCTTTAGCAGGTTTATTGATAGAAATTAATCGTTTATTCCCGGATGCCTTGTCATTCCCTTTTTTTTCATTCTAGTTATTGATATGGGAAGAAATAAAGAAAATTAGAGATACAAAAAATGCTACGTGACTAATTTCCCTCACCCCCCTTTTTAGTTGTTTAGGATAGGAAGAAAAGAGAAAGAATAAAAGGGTATTTAACCCCAGCATCAGATGGGTGGGTCTAAGATCGAATTTGGTTGGTAGGATAGGAATGTAAATGTGGGTCTAAGACAGGCTCCACGAAATAATATAAAATACGTAAATGAAATACTGCGATTAGACTAAAAAAAAAAGAATTACTAGTTAGAAAAAGTTGTATTAGTTAATTATTACATTATAATATTATAAATTATAATGAAAGAAAGCTTTCGAAATGAAGTTTTAGTCCATTGATTTTTCAATTTTATGTTCCTTTCTTCTTCTTCGGTTCGGGTCGAAAATAGAAGAGTTGAGTTGATCCAAAATCCAAAGCAAAGGAGGTCCATGGCAAAAGGTAAAGATGTCAGAGTCAGAGTCATTTTGGAATGTACCAGTTGTGTCCGAAATGGTGTCACTAAGGAATTTCCGGGTATTTCTAGATATATTACTCAAAAGAATCGACACAATACACCCAGTCGATTAGAATTAAAAAAATTTTGTCGCTATTGTAACAAGCATACAATTCATGGGGAAGTAAAGAAATAGATCAAACAGAGCGTGTGGGCGATCCTTCCAATCCAAGGAGCGGGAGGAGGTTAATAACATATATTATATAACATATATAAATATAGAAATAAAAAACATACTATATATATATAAATATATAAATCAAACCCTATTTCGGTCGGATCTTAAATGCATGAAGAAATAAGATTTTAGAGATAAGGAATAAACCATGGATAAATCCAAGCAACCTTTTCATAAACCCAAGCGATCTTTTCGTAGGCGTTTGCCCCCAATTGGATCGGGGGATCGAATTGATTATAGAAACATGAGTTTAATTAGTCGATTTATTAGTGAACAAGGAAAAATATTATCTAGACGAGTAAATAGATTAAACTTGAAACAACAACGATTAATTACTATTGCTATAAAACAAGCTCGTATTTTATCTTCGTTACCTTTTCTTAATAATGAGAAACAATTTGAGAGAACCGAGTCGATCCCTAGAGCTACTGGTCCTAGAACCAGAAATAAATAGGCATACTATATTCTTCAATTGGCTCAAAACTTCAATCTGAACTGAACATTGAAGTTTTTGAAAAAGACTAGAATCCGTATTTCATTATTCTGTTGTAATAAAAAATGGGGAAGAATAATCCTTTTTTTTATTGAAACATGTTCGTTCATTCATACTACTTTACTTATCTTAATTTCTTAATTTTTTTTTATTCTATCTTCCCGGAGTTTATTCTCCGGGGGATTTTGTTTCAACCATTCCTATATATAATTTTATAATCTCTTTTATTTGATGATCCTTTTGGAAATGATGCAAAGACAATTCTTATTTGATATAGCTATTTGCGCAGGTATTTTACGATTAAGAAGCAATTGCCTCTTGTACAGATTATGTATCAATCTACTATAACTATAGGAAACCTCGTTCTCACGAGCTACTGCATTTATCCGAGTGATCCACAAACGACGAAAATCTCTCTTTTGCCTACCTCTATCTCTATAAGCGGAAACCAAAGCTCTCATTTTCTGTTGAGTAAGAGTTCGAGTAAGTCTTGAATGAGCCCCTCGAAAGCTTGATGCAAATAAACGAATTTTTGTTCGGCGTCTCCGAGCTGTATATCCTCGTCTAACTCTGGTCATTTAATCAAATTAAACTTTGATGAATAACTAATTGATTTCTGTTCGTTCAGTCATTCTTTTTTCCCGGTTCAATTAATAACAAAACGGATTATTCCAATATATAAAATATAAATTCCAATGGCTTTTGCTACTATAACCTTCCCAACCACTATTGGAATTTCTTTCAGTCAGGTATTTTGCTTGTGGAAATAAGAAATTCAATAATAAAATTTGTAAAATTTTTTAAAATAAATAGTGGATTCCTTCGTTTCTATGGTTACTTCTTAAACGGTGAGGTCCTCTCTATACACCGGAGCTCTTTCTCCCATCCCATTTAATCAATGTTTTTGGTAACTTGTATAGTTCGCACTTTTTGGCTCTACCCATGAATTATATAGTAATAGGTCTTTTCACAATGAGAGCTATCCATACAGTGACGGCATTTAATTATGAAAGTTGGCTAGGTAGCTGACCCTGTTAGTCCGTTATTTCAAGAATAGGAGCATAATTTTTTTGCTTCTTAATTAAATATTGTTTCCCCGCTTAATAGATAACCTTTTGCTACCAATGGAAAATGGATTTTCATCTCAAATTGAGGTGATTGGATTTGCACCAACAGAAACCATAAAATTCATACACAATCAATAGAGGTATATGGTACATCTTTATTTTGAGTTTAGATAGTAAACAGTATTCTTCCATTTTTTCCATTCTATCTATTCATTGGTACTAGTCATTGATACTGGAACAATTGTCTCATTTGTTCGAGCTCATGATCTAAACGAGTCGCACATACACCCTAGTACATGTTCCTCGACGCTGAGGGCATCCTCGAAGAGCGGGAGATTTCGTGACATTTCTGATTGGCTGTCTTGCGTTTCTAATAAGTTGTTTAATAGTTGGCATGTTAAATCGTATATATATCATGGGATTATAATGGGCTGGTTTAGATCGATCTTAACCTAACCTGATGATTATGAATTTTTTCCCTTCAATTGAATGACTATTTTACTTGGGTAAAATAAAAATATTCAATATCAAATCACGGAAAATTCAAATTACGGTTTGAAATGGAATCCTGCATTTACACGGAATCCCCAGTATTTTCGACCGCTACAAGATCAATAATGCCATAAGCCTGGGCTTCTGTTGCTGACATAAAAACATCCCTTTCCATGTCTTCGGATACAACCCATAAGGGGTTGCCCGTTCTTTGTACATAAACCCTTGTGAGGGTTTCGCGAAGTTTCAGTAGTTCTTCTGCTTCCAGGATGAATTCCCCTGCTTGTGCCTCATAAAAAGAACTAGCAGGTTGGTGAATCATAACCCTGATTATATAACATCCATCATGAGCAGCTCCTCTATCTCACACGATTGGTCAAAGGGAAAGAATAAAAATAACAAAAAAAGATAGAATTGAACAACCGTACAGGCATCTTTTGTACATTGCATACGGCTCTGCAATGGAATTGACCCTTCCCTTCCATCCGCCAAATAAAGGGACAAAGGTACCAGAGACAAAAAGAATTCATCCGATCCAGATCGTTGAATGATCCATTTACCACCCTTCCTTTCGTAGAAGTCAAAAATACTATGATGGTTCTGTTGCTTTATATATTTTTTATTTATCTCGTCTTTAATTTAGCAATCCCAAGGTTTTTTCTGACCCGATCAATTAAGGAAAAAAAGATCTTTTTTTTTTTTATTTTCTTTTTTATAATATAACATTAATATCAGAAAGGCACTTCTGGTGTGTAAGAAAAATGGTTTGTGACGCTGAAACAGACCTCCGACACATAAGATCAAATCGGAAATAACCTTTGTTTCATACTACTATTTCGATACATAATTTCATGTTATGAAAAAACAAAAAAAAAAGTTTGTTCATATCGAACTTAAAATGCCATGCTATTATTACTTATTATTAATGTTCCATATGGCGAAGGCATAGTCTTTTTTTTTTTTCAAATAAAAAACTCATTGGCGCCAAGCGTGAGGGAATGCTAGACGTTTGGTAATTTCTCCTCCGACCAGAATGAAAGATCCCATTGAAGCGGCTAATCCCATGCATATTGTATGTACATCAGGTGGCACAAATTGCATAGTATCATAAATAGCTATTCCTGGTATTACCCACCCGCCGGGGGAGTTTATAAACAAATAAAGATCCTTAGTATCATCCTCTATACTAAGATATACCATAAGACCAACAAGTTGATTCGAGATCTCGCTATCAACCTCTTGTCCTAAAAAAAGTAATCTTTCTCGATAAAGTCGGTTGATTAGGACAAAATTGTATCCTTTAGGAACCGTACATGCACCTTTGGATGCATACGGTTCAAAAAAATTGCGAAAAAAAAATCAATGTGTCGATTCCAGTCCTATTTCTTTTTTTTAAAAAAAGATTTTTTGTTTTTCTCTGATGAAAATGAAGGGACTTTAGATTCTATTTTTCAAGAAACATCATAAGTTTTTGCTTCTTTCCCTAGAAAAAAACCCTGTTAAAAAAAAAAGAATTCAAAAAACTTATTGAACTAACCCCTCATTGATGTATTGTTTCATCGAGATTCAAATCACGATGTCATTTTCTTGTTCCTAAATGGGCCCATTTTTCTTTTTTAGGTTCATGTTCTACTCCGGGTAAATATTTATCCGAATTATATTTGCACATATAGGGCAAATTATGTCAGTGCCACTTCTTTTTGCTACGATTTTTTTTTTGTTTTTTTTTGTTTCATGCCTTCCGCCAAACTATTTGATATATTTATTATACTATTCCATTGATTGGTAGTTTGAGATAACCCCTAGGGTATAAAAATCTTTTATGATACAAGCGGTACCTATATTACCAATTTGGTATTTTCTGAACGGAGCCTGAATATTTCATTTTATTGGTACAAGCCAACCATAAATTCTTCTAATTTAGATTATTGATTGATCTCTAAAAAAAATGGATTTAATTGTACTTCGCGCTCCGAGTTTTTGAAGGTTCAATCAATCTTTCTTGGGCGAAACAGAGGATATCTCGATCGGGGGAGAGAACGGGTAAATCCCATATGACCCAATATGTCTGACAAGTCGCACTATACGTCAACCCAAACTGCATCTTCCTCTCCAGGACTCCGAAAAGGTACTTTTGGAACACCAATGGGCATTAAAAAAAAAAGAAATTAAAGTACTATATTTTACTTTGATGTGAAAACGTAACAATGGATTTTTTGTCTTCATAATTTTTATTTCCGTTTCTCCTATTTTATACATAGATTGGGGGGTTCATACAGAAATACGGAATGAATAAAGAAAATTTCTTATGAGGGGATCGTTCGAATAATCAACAAGTGTTTATGCATTTGTTTTCAAAAAATGAAACCAATTCCCCATTGCGTATTGTTACTTATCGGGTATAGAATAGATCTGCTTCTCTTTGTTCCTACGAACAGAATTTTTCCATTATTTCCAATGTAACGGAATAAATATTAACCCTTGTTCATAGATAATCTACTGAAAAAGGTTAGGTACATAGTATATATATATATATTTTAGTTTTTTAGTCCAATGCGATAAAGTTACATAGTGTCTATTTATCTTTGATAAAGGGGTATTTCCATGGGTTTGCCTTGGTATCGTGTTCATACCGTTGTATTGAATGATCCCGGTCGGTTGCTTTCTGTCCACATAATGCATACAGCTTTAGTTTCTGGTTGGGCCGGTTCAATGGCTCTATACGAATTAGCGGTTTTTGATCCCTCTGACCCCGTTCTTGATCCAATGTGGAGACAGGGTATGTTCGTTATACCCTTCATGACTCGTTTAGGAATAACCAATTCATGGGGCGGTTGGAGTATTACTGGGGGAACTATAACAAATCCGGGTATTTGGAGTTACGAAGGTGTGGCAGGTGCACATATTGTGTTTTCCGGCTTGTGCTTCTTGGCAGCTATCTGGCATTGGGTGTATTGGGACCTAGAAATTTTCTGTGATGAACGTACGGGAAAACCCTCTTTGGATTTGCCCAAGATTTTTGGAATTCATTTATTTCTTGCAGGGGTGGCTTGCTTTGGCTTTGGTGCATTTCATGTAACAGGCTTGTATGGTCCTGGAATATGGGTGTCCGATCCTTATGGACTAACTGGAAAAGTACAACCTGTAAATCCAGCATGGGGCGCAGAAGGTTTTGATCCTTTTGTTCCAGGAGGAATAGCTTCTCATCATATTGCAGCGGGGACGTTAGGCATATTAGCGGGTCTATTCCATCTTAGTGTCCGTCCACCTCAACGTCTATACAAAGGATTACGTATGGGAAATATTGAAACTGTCCTTTCCAGCAGTATCGCTGCTGTGTTTTTTGCAGCTTTCGTTGTTGCTGGAACTATGTGGTATGGTTCAGCAACTACCCCGATTGAATTATTTGGGCCCACTCGTTATCAGTGGGATCAGGGATATTTTCAGCAAGAAATATATCGAAGAGTTGGTGCTGGACTAGCTGAAAATCTGAGTTTATCGGAAGCTTGGTCGAAAATTCCCGAAAAATTAGCTTTTTATGATTACATTGGTAATAATCCGGCAAAGGGAGGATTATTCAGAGCGGGCTCAATGGACAATGGGGATGGAATTGCTGTTGGATGGTTAGGACACCCCATCTTTAGAGATAAAGAAGGACGGGAGCTTTTTGTACGTCGTATGCCTACTTTTTTTGAAACATTTCCGGTAGTTTTGGTAGATGGAGATGGAATTGTGAGAGCCGATGTTCCTTTTAGAAGGGCAGAATCCAAGTATAGTGTCGAACAAGTAGGTGTAACTGTTGAATTCTATGGTGGCGAACTTAATGGAGTTAGTTACAGCGATCCTGCTACTGTGAAAAAATATGCTAGACGCGCCCAATTAGGGGAAATTTTTGAATTGGATCGGGCTACTTTGAAATCCGACGGTGTTTTTCGTAGCAGCCCAAGGGGTTGGTTCACTTTCGGACATGCTTCATTTGCTTTGCTCTTCTTTTTCGGACACATTTGGCATGGCGCTAGAACCTTGTTCCGGGATGTTTTTGCTGGTATTGATCCAGATTTGGATGCTCAAGTGGAATTTGGAACATTCCAAAAAATTGGAGATCCAACCACAAGGAGACAGATAGTCTGATACAACATTGCTCTGGTATTTTTCGCCTACGTTTGGTTGGAATTTGATTTTTTTTTTTACATGGGATAGGGGACGGAGAAATCGTGACTTGAATCACTGCTTTTTCTTTGACTCTTTCCCTTTCTTTATCTGATAAATGATCCAAAATAAATAGGTTTGGAAGCTATAATTGTAAACCACGGTCGAATCTATGGAAGCATTGGTTTATACATTCCTGTTAGTCTCTACTCTAGGGATAATTTTTTTCGCTATCTTTTTTCGAGAACCTCCTAAAGTTCCGACTAAAAAAATGAAATGATTTTTCATTATCTCAATTGAAGTAATGAACCTCCCAACATTCCATATTGGGAGGTTCATTACTTCAACTAGTCCCCGTGTTCCTCGAATGGATCTCTTAGTTGTTGAGAGGGTTGCCCAAAAGCAGTATATAAGGCGTACCCTGTAAAGCTTACAAGTAAACCAGATATGGAGATGGCGACTAAGGTTGCTGTTTCCATTATTAGATTTCAAGATCGCAATGGATCTACAATAAGATTGTTTATTTACAACTACAACGGAATGGTATACAAAGTCAACAGATCTCAACCAATGAAATAGTATTTATGGCTACACAAACTGTCGAGGGTAGTTCTAGATCTGGGCCAAGACGAACTCTTGTAGGGGATTTATTGAAACCGTTGAATTCGGAATATGGTAAAGTAGCTCCGGGCTGGGGTACTACTCCCTTTATGGGAGTCGCAATGGCTCTATTTGCGATATTCCTATCTATTATTTTGGAGATTTATAATTCTTCCGTTTTATTGGATGGAATTTCAGTGAGTTAGGTTCATAAGAGCAATGAAGTACTAGTAAAAAAAAAGCAACTTAGGACTCAGATTTCTAGCCCATTTTGGTAGTTCGACCGTGAAATTCCTTTGTTTCGGTATTTCCGGAATATGAGTGTGTGACTTGTTATAATTGATCCTATTGATATACAGAAAATGGATCTGTCATCTTGACAGAGATGATTCTACCTCGTCGGATATTTATATTTTTTTGAGTTTCCGGAGCACGGAATATATTGAATAGATCAAGAAAAGAAATATTTGGACTATGATTCATACCTACTATTAAAACCTCGTAACCGGACTCAAAAAAAAAAAATTTCAATCAAAAGGGTATTTCCTAAATCAAACAATTTTTCTTCTTTAAGAACTATGTGCTTTGACGGAAGTACAACTATTTCTCTGGATTTTGTTGAGTCATTACATCTATTCATTAAATAAGTGATGATCAAATGGTTCTTACTCAGAGAACCTTTGAGCTTTGTTTGGGGACTTATTGAGGAATCATCGTGGCTCTAGTATGAATCTGAGGTTTCAATTGATTCATAGGGTCTCAACAAGAGAATTCCTATCAAAAGTAAAACAATAGTCAATTTTCATTACGCAAAAAAACTCAAATAAAATACTAAATAGGGGAAGAGAAGATTCAAGAGGCCTGTAATAATCAATAAAAAAAAAGACGGATGAGCTAACTTGATATTTTTTTTTTGGCATTATCATCACAAAGAACAGATTCCGGATTTTTATCTCTTCGGGTCTTCGGGGTAGATTGAATCAAGTGGCTAAGAAGTTTCCAATTTTCTATTACATATCCGTTGAAACAGTATTTGTATGTTTTCGCTTGAGCCGTACGAGATGAAATTCTCATATACGGTTCTCGGGAGGGGGAGTTACCTTGGTTTACCTATCTCAATAAAGTATACGACTGGTTCGAAGAGCGTCTCGAGATTCAGGCGATTGCAGATGATATAACTAGTAAATATGTTCCTCCTCATGTCAACATATTTCATTGTCTAGGGGGGATCACACTTACTTGTTTTTTAGTACAAGTAGCTACGGGTTTTGCTATGACTTTTTACTATCGACCAACTGTTACAGAGGCCTTTTCCTCTGTTCAATACATAATGACTGAGGCCAACTTTGGTTGGTTAATTCGATCAGTTCATCGATGGTCAGCGAGTATGATGGTTCTAATGATGATTTTACACGTATTTCGTGTGTATCTCACAGGCGGATTTAAAAAACCTCGCGAATTAACTTGGGTTACGGGTGTAGTTCTTGCTGTATTGACTGCATCTTTTGGTGTAACTGGTTATTCCTTACCTTGGGACCAAATTGGTTATTGGGCAGTAAAAATTGTGACAGGCGTGCCTGAAGCTATTCCTGTAATAGGATCGCCTTTGGTAGAGTTATTACGCGGAAGTGCTAGTGTGGGTCAATCCACTTTGACTCGTTTTTATAGTTTACACACTTTTGTATTGCCTCTTCTTACTGCCGTATTTATGTTAATGCACTTCTCAATGATACGTAAGCAAGGTATTTCAGGTCCTTTATAAAGTAAAGAAGACAGATCATAGATATTAGTAATCGATCATATATTATATTGGAAAGGAACAATAGTATCTCATTGCTACAAATATGGATTATTGAAAAAATAAGACATGTTATTTGGATATTTCTCTTCAACTCCGAAGTATCGTACTCTTTATTTGATACTTTGATATGAATAGTTGAAGTGGATTGTCCGAACAGAAAATGGATTATGGGAGTGTGTGACTTGAACTATTGATTTAGCCATGCGGATATATGATTTTATCCGCCACATTGGAATTCACAACCAAATGTGTCTCCGCATCCAATCACCGCGCGAGTCCCCCTACGTAGCGGAAGATAGGCTGGTTCGCTTGAGGAGAACCTTTTCCATGATCATACCTGAATCCATGTCATGCATGAGCAGGCTCCGTAAGATCCCGTAAAATAAAATAGATGATGTGGCATAATCTAGATTATGCCACATCATCTATTCTACTTACTTAATTTATAGTTTATAGTATAGAAATGCATCCATTTCCTTTGCATCCATCCATATCTATGATACTATCGGAGTGAAATAAGGGATCTAAGGAAGAACAGAGGCTAAACTGTATTAGTAACAAGTAAATTCTTTGTATTTAAGAAGACTCACGATATTGTGAGAATAAATACCAATCACAAGATATGAGATAATCCAAAAAGCACTTGATCATGATCAAATTTGTAAGCCTACTTGGATATTGAGCATTTACCTGTAAGAACTTAATTCTTGCCAATGAATAGTTGCAACTCCGGAAAATGGAGTTCGCTAAATTTTTTCTTACATAGAGTCATTATATACGTGTAGATATGGATGAAATATAGATTTGAGATGGATCCATTTCTGTCATTCCTTTGATTTGATTCTTGCTCGAGCCGGATGATGAAAAATTCTCATGTCCGATTCCTTCGGGGGGTGGATCCATAAGAATTCACCTATCCCAATAACAAAGAAACCTGACTTGAATGATCCTGTATTAAGAGCTAAATTGGCTAAAGGGATGGGACATAATTATTATGGAGAGCCCGCATGGCCCAATGATCTTTTATATATTTTTCCAGTAGTTATTTTGGGTACTATAGCATGTAACGTAGGCTTAGCGGTCCTAGAACCCTCAATGATTGGTGAACCGGCAGATCCATTTGCAACTCCTTTGGAAATATTACCCGAATGGTACTTCTTTCCCGTTTTTCAAATACTTCGCACAGTACCAAATAAGTTGTTGGGTGTTCTTTTAATGGTTTCAGTACCAACGGGCTTATTAACAGTACCCTTTTTGGAGAATGTCAATAAATTCCAAAATCCATTTCGTCGTCCAGTAGCTACAACAGTCTTTTTGATCGGTACCGCAGTAGCTCTTTGGTTAGGTATTGGAGCAACATTACCTATTGACAAATCCCTTACTTTAGGTCTTTTTTAATTTAAATTGATCCAACCGTGAAATACTGCGCGTAGGTATCTAGGGAATAGTCGATTCAAACTGAATCTTCCCTAGATACATTATTTTTAATCCATCTCAATACGGATTGAGCTTATGCTTAAGATTCCAAAATTTTTTCTTTTTTTTTTTCTCTTTTTTAGAATTCTAAAAAAGAGAAAAAAAAAAAGAAAAAGATGAAGTAATTATGATAGATTTAAAATGAAAACTTATTCTTAGGTAAATTAATTGTGAAATGCTTCTGTAGAATGTCCACTATCTGTTTTACATCTTCTATCCGAAAATATTCAATTTTCATAAGATCTTCTTGACTGTTACTCAAAAGGTCCAATAATGTATGTATATTGGATCTTTTGAGACAATTATAGGTCCTGGAAGGTAATTCTGATTGGTCAATAAAAATACATTTCAATGCAATTTCTTTTTTGTTTTTCTTTAGATTAGCTAATATATCATGAAAGGTAAAAGGGGGTAGAGTAAATCTACTTTTGTTTTCTTCGAAATTTATGTCCTTTTCCTCTGCATGTAGAAAAGGAATAAATAAATCAATCAAATTACGAGAAGCTTCATGGAGTGCTTCTTTAGGAGTTAAACTTCCATTTGTCCATATTTCTAGAAAAAGGATCTCTTGTTTTTCATTTCCATTCCCATAAGAATAAATACTATGATTCGCATTTCGAACAGGCATGGATACAGCATCTATAGGATAACTTCCATCTTGAGAGTTATTTGTGGGTCTCATACGATATCCGCGATCTCTTTGGATTTGTAATTCAATACACAAATCAAGAGGCTCTGTCAGGGTAGCTATATGCTGTGTAGTGTCAACGATTTCCACAGAAGGTGGTAGGATAATATCTTGAGCTGTTATGTATCTGGGGCCTTTGACGCAAATGGATGCGTCTCGAGTGCCATATAGACTACTTCTCAATACAATTTCTTTCAAATTCATTAAAACTTCATGTACTGATTCTTCAATACCCACTATCGTAGAATAGTCATGTGGTACTTTTTCAGATTTTGCACGTGTTATACATGTTCCTTCTATTTCTTCAAGTAAAGCACGTCGCATAGCAATACCTATGGTATCAGCTTGACCTTTCATAAGCGGGGACAGAACGAAACGCCCATAATAAAGACGCTTACTGTCGACTCTTGATTCAACACACTTCCACTGTAGTGTTCGAGTGGGTCCTGCTATTTCCTCTCGAACCATAATAATATTTTTTTTTACTTGATTAGATTATTGAATCATTTATTTCTCTTGAAATACGTTCAATTCTTATTTCTATACACGTCTTTTTTTAGGGGGTCTACATCCATTATGTGGCATAGGAGTTACGTCACGTACGAAACTTAATAGTATACCACTTCGACGAATAGCTCGTAATGCTGCATCTCGTCCGGGACCAGGACCTTTTATCATGACTTCTGCTCGTTGCATACCTTGATCCACTACCGTACGAATGGCATTTTTGGCTGCGGCTTGAGCAGCAAAAGGTGTTCCTCTTTTTGCGCCTTTGAATCCAGAAGTGCCCGCAGAGGACCAAGAAACCACCCGCCCCCGTACATCTGTAACAGTTACAATGGTATTGTTGAAACTCGCTTGAACATGAATAATTCCTTTTGGTATTCTACGCCCATTCTTACGCGAACCAATACGTCCATTCCTACGTGAACTAATTCTTGGTATAGGTTTTGTCATATTTTATCATCTCATAAATATGAGTCAGAAATATACGGAGATATCCATTTCATGTTAAAACAGATTCTTTATTTTTACATTGATCCTTCCTTTAGAAAGCTCAAAAGATTATCCTTGTCTCTGTTTATGTCTTGGATTAGAACAAATCACTATAATTCGTCCGCGCCTACGGATCAGTCGACATTTTTCACAAATTTTACGAACAGAAGCTCTTATTTTCATATTTATGATTCCTTACTTTAATTCTGAATCCATTCTTTGAAATAAAAAAAGTTTCTTTAATTTTTAAACCTCGAATTGTATCCCCATGAATGAGATTCAAAAAATCCCCCAATCGTTCGAATCCTTGTTGCGTATAAATTATACGTCCCCTGCTGGTTGAATTATAACTTATAACTACTTACTTCGATTTTGAATCGATCCCCTGTAGTATCCAGATAAAACCACGCCGATCCTCCCCAAAACATAACCTAAAACATAACCTAGAATGCAATTTTCATTCTCTAAAAGGACCCGGAACATACCATTAAGAAGTGATTCTATAATTAAACCCTCATTAATTCATTTTTGTTCTTTCATTCCGGTCAACCCCTCCTTGAAGTATCAATTAATGGGGGAGCAGTCATATAATTCACTTTTCCTCCCTTTTTCTTTTCATTCTTTTCACAACCGGGAAGTTAGAGATCAAATTAGGATACCATAGGAAAAGGATCACCATATATAACACCAAATTTCTCCCCCAACTCCTTCTAGGCGAGCTTCTCGATCTGTCATTATACCTCGAGAAGTAGAAAGAATAGCAATCCCCATTCCGCCTAAAATCCTAGGAATTCGTTGAGAGTTGTAATAGATTCGTAGACCGGGTCGGCTGATACGCTTTAAAATAGTTTTATATATCCTTTTCCTAGTTCTTTTATGTCGCAGGGTTGAAACCAAGAAATTTTTTTTATTTTCTCGATGTTTTCTAACGTTTTCAATAAAACCTTCTCGCAGAAGTATTTTAACAAAGTTTTCGGTGATATTAGTAGATGCTATTCGAACCGTTCCTTTTTTATTCATGTCAGCATTTCTTATAGAAGTTATTATTTCGGCAATAGTGTCCCTACTCATGATGAACTATAATTATAGTTGCCTCCTAATTTTGATATAATCAACGTGTTTATTTTTATTTATAAATTCATAAATAAAAGTATATGCTTGAGACACAATCTACTAATTTATCTATTTCAGATATTCTACTATATCATAATTTCATCTACTAATATTAATATTTATAATACTTCAGGAGCTAATGAGACAATTTTAGTGAAATTCAATTCTCTCAATTCCCTGGCGATTGCACCAAAAACTCGAGTCCCTTTTGGATTTCCTTCTTGATCAATGACAACTGCCGCATTGTCATCATATCGTATTCTCATACCGTTTTCACGCTTGAGTTCTTTACACGTACGTACAATTACAGCTCTAATTACTTCTGATCTTCCGAGCGGCATATTTGGTACTGCTTCTTTGATTACAGCAACAATAACGTCACCAATATGAGCATATTTGCGATTGCTAGTTCCTAAGATTCGAATACACATCAATTCTCGAGCCCCGCTATTATCCGCTACATTCAAAAGGGTCTGAGGTTGAATCATATCATTTTTTATCCGCTCTTTCAATGCAAAGGATGAAGAAAAAGAAAAGAAATATTATCTGTCTAGAAATAAATAAACCCGCAATTGTATTTTTTCACTCCTAATATCCTTTTCTTTGGTTCTACATCTCTATCCTGTAATAATAAATTGAGTTCGTATAGGCATTTTGCACGCAGCTATTGAAATGGCTGCTCTGGCCACAGTTTCGGATACTCCGCTCATTTCATAAAGTATTCGACCCGGTTTAACAACAGATACCCAATATTCGGGAGATCCCTTCCCCGAACCCATACGTGTTTCTGTAGGTCTTACTGTAACGGGTTTGTCGGGAAATATACGTACCCATATTTTTCCACCACGACGCGCATATCGGGTCATTGCTCTTCGTCCCGCTTCTATTTGTCTAGCTGTGATCCAAGCGGGTTCAAGTGCCTGAAGAGCGTATCTTCCGAAACAAATATGATTGCCTCTATAAGATATTCCTTTCATTCTTCCTCTATGTTGTTTACGGAATCTGGTTCTTTTGGGGTTATAGTTGATGGTTGTTTCCCTCTTCCATCTCTACTACAGAACCGGACATGAGAGTTTCTTCTCATCCGGCTCCTCGCGAAAGAAGAAACAATTCAATATAAAGGATTCAATAATATTACAGATACACATGTATTTTATGAATAATACACTAAATAATAGGATTTGTTGATATTACATAGGAAAAAAGGAAGTTGCAAGATATATTTACATACAAGCAGGATATATATATAATAAATCAGGATATAAATATAAATACAAGATATACGATATAAATAAATACAAGATAAGATATACAAGAATACAAGATGTACAAGAAAAAGACATATATATATTATATATATAATATATATAAGACATATATATATTACATATAATATATGGAATTCTATTCTATTTATATAATTACAATATATTATATAATTACAGTATATTATATATATTTATACATACAAATACATACAAAAATGCTATTTTAATTACAATGTAATATTTTAATTACAATGTAATTAAAAAATATATATAATTATATTTTATATTATATTTTTTTTATTTGCAATTACATATTTTATAGTTATACATATTTTATAGTTATACTATATTAAGTTATACTATATTGTTATACTATATTAATATTTTTATAGTTATAATTAATATTTTTATAGTTATACTATATTAATTTAATTAATTTAATATTGAAATTATTATTAATATTAAATTAAAATATAATTAAAGTTTATACTACTAGTTTATATATCTAGTACATATATATATAATTAGTAATAATATAATTAGTAATAATATAATAGTAATAATATAAATTAGTTAATTATGGTATAATTAGTATAATTTAGTATAATTAGTTAGTATAATTAGTTAATTTATTAATTTAATTTAATATTTAATATAAGAATATTTAATATAAGATTGGTTAATTTAGTTAATTTAATGCTTTTTTTTTTATTTAACTAATTGAAATCTAACACATATTATTTAATGTAAAATTGATTAATCCAATCAATGTTTCGCGGGCGAATATTGACTCTTTTCTGCTTCATTCGTAGGGTCAACCCATGACTGTTTCAGAAAAAATGAATTGGTTCCTGGTCCGTTCCGCCATCCCACCCAATGAATCATTAGGATTCGTTTTCAATAGAATCCTATGGAGTCATGGGTTCCCTCGTTCCCATAGCTTCTCCGTTAATGATTAGGCCTGAACTCGACAATGGAGCTCCCGACAAAATTCGTCTCCGGGTCAATCTCCTCAGTTTCTATTAACTCGAGGCTCTTTACTTTTTCAGTATTGATGCTTTATCACACTGCCTTTTATAAAATGATTCATAAACCATACATATTGGAATCATATATCGTTGATATTTTTTTTTTTTCTTTCTATCTATCATCCTTCCATTTATTTACATCCCCTTATTTTTTATTCACAACCCGGAATCCCATTTGGAAAAATTTAC